GGATTGGATTGGTGACTTACCCATTCAGTGACTTTGGCACTGGACGTTCCAAAAACGGGTACTATCGGATCGGGTGAATTAGAGAATAGACAGAGGTCCGTTGGCATTTCAGCCTTTCTTCTCCTTTCAGGGCCTATCCGAAAGAGAATCCAGTACCTCTTGGTCCTGAATATCAGAATAGGACGAACGAACCGGCCTCCGCGGATATCTTTGCTTCGGAACAAAACCCTGCAATCAAATAGATTGTCCCAAGGGCGCCATATTCTAGGAGCCCAAGTTATGCTATTGAAAATTCGTTCCTCTAGCAGTTCCGGTTTGACCATTCCGTTCCCTTTTTCAAACTCCACTTCTTTTCATATAGCAATCCCTGATCAAAGAGAGAACAATATCCATTTCAAAACATTTCTAACGGATTCCTTGGTTCGGACCGACGAAGTAATGGCACTCGATTATTATCAACCTGACTGCAATCTTTTTCTGTCGGTAAGGATTGCACCAGAGCACCTTCTACTTCTAATAGGCCATGAACTATAGATAGAGAAGAATCATTCTGAGCGAGTCCATAAGAAGCGACCCACTTTTTTTCATCGGTTCCGGGGGAAGACCAAAGATCTTGCGCGACCGGTCCGCCATAAAAACTCAAAAGAGAAAGAAGTCTCGTTAATCTCTTCATGCTCGTTCCAAGTTCGAAGTACCCTTTGGCCAAAGAAAAACCCGCTTCCTGACACGATTGCCTCTTTATCTTTATATAGATAGATTCTATGGGGTTATTACTTAGAAGTCTATTTTGTACAAGAGCCCCTCCTATCTGATAGAAAAGGGTCCCATGATCCCGAGCCGGTCTTACCTTGGCTCGCAAACCCCAAGTTTGTCTATGAAGAGCCAATCTAATTGTATTAGTTTCTATAATGGATTTCTTATGTGGAATACTAATGGATAGGGCCTCGTTGCTAAGTGCTACAAGATCTAGTGCACTGGAACTCGTGGTTATGGACCCGAATCCTTTAGTATGGAACATTGTCTTTTCCAAGTAAAAACCCCTAGTATATGAAAGAATGAAAAGGTGCTTTCGTTCTTGTGGAATAAGAAGCCCTCGTACCTTAATGAAAGGAAAATAGGAATTTTTCGTTAGGTATTTGACCAAATAGGATCGTCCAGTTCCTATAGAACCTATCACTAAAATACCCGATAGGGCTAAGCGGAACGAAAAGGGTTTTCCATGAGATGGTAAATGAAAACGATTAGCCCCACACGAGGTTTGGGAATAAGTGATTGTCTGATAATGAGCAAGGAATATACGTCTTTCTGCTAAAGAGGATCTATTAAACTCATAATTCATTAGATCCTTGTTATCAATGTCAACTAGGTATCATAAGTAAATGGATCCCGGTTGTTCAATCCTTTGATAACCAAGGTCATTCTTTGCTAAAGAGAAATGATCACTATGAGTCAGACTCAATAGAATTGGATCCATTCCAAATAGCGAGAATTAGGATTCTTGATCCCTCTCAATCTCTCTTTCAATTCGAGGATCCAGAGAGGTGTTTTCATAGTCATCTCCGAATATTTGCCATCTCCGAATATTTTCGATTTCATTTTTCTATGATATGTCTTTCTATATGAAAATTGGTTATTTACGATGTACGATGATCCCTGTTAAGCATCCATGGCTGAATGGTTAAAGCGCCCAACTCATAATTGGTAAATTTGCGGGTTCAATTCCTGCTGGATGCACGCGAACGGGAACGTTCCATAAGTCTATTGGAACTGGCTCTCTATCCATGGAATCTCATCCATCATCCATACATAACGAATTGGTATGGTATATTCATACCATAACATAAGAACAATAAGAACTCGAATTCTTATCGATACTGGAACTCAGAGCATAGGAGGGAAAGTCGATTTATGGATGGAATCAAATACGCAGTATTTACAGAAAAAAGTCTTCGTTTATTGGGAAAGAATCAATATACTTTTAATGTCGAATCGGGATTCACTAAGACAGAAATAAAGCATTGGGTCGAACTCTTCTTTGGTGTTAAGGTAGTAGCTGTGAATAGCCATCGACTACCCGGAAAGGGTAGAAGAATGGGACCTATTCTGGGACATACAATGCATTACAGACGTATGATCATTACCCTTCAACCGGGTTATTCTATTCCACTTCTAGATAGAGAAAAAAACTAAAGGAGAATACTTAATAATACGGCGAAACATTTATACAAAACACCTATCCCGAGCACACGCAAGGGAACCGTAGACAGGCAAGTGAAATCCAATCCACGAAATAATTTGATCCATGGACGGCACCGTTGTGGTAAAGGTCGTAATTCCAGAGGAATCATTACCGCAAGGCATAGAGGGGGAGGTCATAAGCGCCTATACCGTAAAATCGATTTTCGACGGAATCAAAAAGACATATCTGGTAGAATCGTAACCATAGAATACGACCCTAATCGAAATGCATACATTTGTCTCATACACTATGGGGATGGTGAGAAGAGATATATTTTACATCCCAGAGGGGCTATAATTGGAGATACTATTGTTTCTGGTACAAAAGTTCCTATATCAATGGGAAATGCCCTACCTTTGAGTGCGGTTTGAACTATTGATTTACGTAATTGGAAGTAACCAATTAGGTTTACGACGAAACCTAGAAATCGATCACTGATCCAATTTGACTACCTCTACGGGATAGACCTCAACAGAAAACTGTTGAGTAACGGCAGCAAGTGATTGAGTTCAGTAGTTCCTCATAGAAAATTATTGACTCTAGAGATATGGTAATATGGAGAAGACAAAATTGTTTGAAGCACGCACAGAACCGGAAGCGCCCCTTGTTTCAAAGAGAGGAGGACGGGTTATTCACATTTAATTTGATGGTCAGAGGCGAATTGAAAGCTAAGCAGTGGTAATTAAGACCCCCCGGGGAAAATAGGGATGTCTCCTACGTTACCCATAATATGTGGAAGTATCGACGTAATTTCATAGAGTCATTCGATCTGAATGCTACATGAAGAACATAAGCCAGATGACGGAACGCGGAGACCTAGGATGTAGAAGATCATAACATGAGCGATTCGGCAGATTTGGATTCCTTTCCTATATATCCACTCATGTGGTACTTCATCATACGATTCATATAAGATCCATCTGTCTAGAGATCGTCATATACATCTAGAAAGCTGTATGCTTTGGAAGAAGCTTGTACAGTTTGGGAAGGGGTTTTTTGAGAGAAAAGAAGAATCTACTTCAACCGATATGCCCTTAGGCACGGCCATACATAACATAGAAATCACACGTGGAAGGGGTGGGCAATTAGCTAGAGCAGCAGGTGCTGTAGCGAAACTGATTGCAAAAGAGGGTAAATCGGCCACTTTAAGATTACCATCTGGGGAGGTCCGTTTGGTATCCCAAAATTGCTTAGCAACAGTCGGACAAGTGGGTAATGTTGGGGTGAACCAAAAAAGTTTGGGTAGAGCCGGATCTAAGTGTTGGCTAGGTAAACGCCCCGTAGTAAGAGGGGTAGTTATGAACCCTGTGGACCACCCCCATGGGGGCGGTGAAGGGAAAGCCCCCATTGGTAGAAAAAAACCCACAACCCCTTGGGGTTATCCTGCGCTTGGAAGAAGAACTAGGAAAAGGAAAAAATATAGTGATAGTTTTATTCTTCGTCGCCGTAAGTAAATACGTAACTAGGAATATGGAAAATTGCATTTTTGGAATTTGCAATAATGCGATGGGCGAACGACGGGAATTGAACCCGCGCATGGTGGATTCACAATCCACTGCCTTGATCCACTTGGCTACATCCGCCCCTTATCCAGCTAAAGGATTTTTCTCTTTTTTCCATTCATCATTATTCTATTTATTCTGACCTCCATACTTCGATCGAGATATTGGACATAGAATGCCACTCTTTAAAATGGAAAAAAGGAGTAATCAGCTGTGACACGAAAAAAAACGAATCCTTTTGTAGCTCATCATTTATTGGCAAAAATCGAAAAGGTCAATATGAAGGAGGAGAAAGAAACAATAGTAACGTGGTCCCGGGCATCTAGCATTCTACCCGCAATGGTTGGCCATACAATCGCGATTCATAATGGAAAGGAACATATACCTATTTACATAACAAATCCTATGGTAGGTCGCAAATTGGGGGAATTCGTGCCTACTCGGCATTTCACGAGTTATGAAAGTGCAAGAAAAGATACTAAATCTCGTCGTTAACTGAATTCAGAATAGAAAGATTCAAAATAAAAAAAAACAAAGGTAGGCGGGGAATAACCCGGGGAATAACCTTATTTATGACAAGTTTCAAACTGGTAAAGTATACCCCTAGGATAAAGAAGAAGAAGAGTGGGCTAAGGAAACTCGCAAGGAAAGTTCCAACCGATCGTCTACTTAAGTTCGAACGGGTTTTCAAAGCACAAAAACGCATCCATATGTCTGTTTTCAAAGCACAAAGAGTTCTTGATGAGATTCGCTGGCGTTACTACGAGGAAACTGTTATGATACTGAACCTCATGCCTTATCGAGCATCTTATCCCATCCTAAAGTTGGTTTATTCGGCAGCAGCAAATGCTACTCATTATAGGGATTTCGACAAAGCGAATTTATTCATCACTAAAGCCGAAGTCAGTAGGAGTACTATCATGAAAAAATTAAGACCTCGAGCTCGAGGACGTAGTTGTCCCATAAAAAAAACCATGTGTCATATAACAATTGTACTAAATATAGTAAAGAAATCTAAATAATCTTTAGATCCATCTTAGATTTCGATTCCCAGTAAAAAAAAAATAGAATAGAAAAATATGGGACAAAAAATAAATCCACTCGGTTTCAGACTTGGTACAACCCAAAATCACCATTCCTTTTGGTTCGCACAACCAAAAAATTATTCTGAAGGTCTACAGGAAGATAAAAAAATACGGAATTGTATCAAGAACTATATACAAAAGAATAGGAAAAAAGGCTCGAATAGAAAAATAGAATCAGACTCAAGTTCCGAAGTAATTACACATAATAGAAAAATGGACTCAGGCTCAAGTTCTGAAGTAATTACACGTATAGAAATTCAAAAAGAAATCGATACGATCCACGTCATAATCCATATTGGATTCCCCAACTTATTAAAGAAAAAAGGAGCAATCGAAGAATTAGAGAAAGATCTACAAAAGGAAGTTAATTCTGTAAACCAGAGACTTAATATTGCTATTGAAAAAGTTAAAGAACCTTATAGACAACCTAACATTCTTGCAGAATATATAGCTTTCCAATTAAAAAATAGAGTTTCATTCCGAAAGGCAATGAAAAAAGCCATTGAATTAACTAAAAAAGCAGATATAAGGGGGGTAAAAGTAAAAATTGCAGGTCGTCTCGCAGGGAAAGAAATTGCACGTGCCGAATGCATCAAAAAGGGTAGACTTCCCCTCCAAACAATTCGCGCTAAAATTGATTATTGCTGCTATCCAATTCGAACTATCTATGGAGTATTAGGTGTAAAAATTTGGATATTCGTAGACGAAGAATAACTAGCCTTGTCTTCCCATTCTGTTCAGTGATAGAATAAAAAATGACAAGAGCCTTATTTTTCCTGAAATCCCTGAAAAAAAAGAAGCAATTCTACCTCTTTCTATAAGATTTAATGAAAATTGATAAATCTTTTAATATAATTGCTATGCTTAGTGTGTGACTCGTTAGTTTTTTCTTTAGAGTCAAAAATGGAGATTCAAAAAAAATGGACTGAACCCTACTATAAATAGAAAAAGAAAAAACTTAGTAATTATAGAAAATTAACTAATAACCAACCTATTGCTTCGTATTGTCGAGATCCTAACTAAGAAACAGTCACTATATGAATAAATACATCTATCATAAATGAGTAGATCTATCATATAGTTGTAGCAACTGCAATTTTTTCTCTAAAAAAGAAAACGGATTCTAGGTTGTGAAGCAAAACTAAAGGGATGTGGATAAAAGGAGGGATGATAGAAAGAAGGAAGAAGAATAAGAAAGATATAGGATTCCAATATGTATGGTCTATGAGTTACATCATAAAAGGCAATGTGATAAAGCATCAATATAATAAAAATAACAGAGAATTCGAAATCGTAACTTGAAACAAAAAATAGAAATTTTAAGCAATAATAAAATAAAGAGCGGCCCGGGTTAATAAAACTGAGAAAATTGACTCGGAAAGAAATTTTTGGAAAGCTCCATTGTGGGATTCAGACCTAACCATTAAAGGAGAAGTAGTGGGAACGACAGAACCTATGACTGCATAGGATTTTATTGAAAAGAATCCTAAGACTTCATTGGGTGGGATGGCGGAACAAACCAAAAAAATTGCCTTATTTGGTAAGGTTATAAATTAACAAATAAGACAGGAAAGAGTAAATATTCGCCCGCGAAATCTTTATTGAATTAGAATACTTTCCCGCGATTCAATAAGAGTCGAAATAAGGAGATTTTTTTTTTAAGAAAGATTACATTATCTATAAATATAGAATATAGATAAATAGACACACACATCTAGATATATTCTAGATCTTCTTTCTTGACTATATATTTTTCTATTTTAACAAATTCAATATTCAATATTAAAAAAACCCTAACTTTTTCTATTATCTATTAATGTGCATCTATCCATAATATTTTGGAATATTATGGAATTAGAGAAATTTGCACGCTTTCTCATTTCATTCGCGAGGAGCTGGATGAGAAGAAACTCTCATGTCCAGTTTTGCAGTAGAGATGGAACTAAGAAAGAACCATCGACTATAACCCCAAAAGAACCAGATTTCGTAAACAACATAGAGGAAGAATGAAGGGAAAATCCTGCCGAGGCAATCGTATTTGTTTTGGTAGATATGCTCTGCAAGCACTTGAACCCGCTTGGATCACGTCGAGACAGATAGAAGCAGGACGAAGAGCAATGACACGATATGCACGTCGTGGTGGAAAAATATGGGTACGTATATTTCCCGACAAACCGGTTACACTAAGACCCACGGAAACACGTATGGGCTCAGGAAAGGGATCCCCCGAATATTGGGTAGCCGTTGTTAAACCAGGTCGAATACTTTATGAAATGGGCGGAGTATCTGAAACTGTAGCTAGAGCAGCTATCTCCATAGCTGCCAGTAAAATGCCCATACGAAGTCAATTTCTTCGATTAGAGATATAGCATCCCAAAAAAGGAGTATTGAAGATAAAAAAAACCAGGTTTTTTTTCTGGAAAGACAATATTTCTTTCATCCTTTTGCATAGAAATAACAAATTGAAATCAAAATAATATGATTCAACCTCAGACCCTTTTAAATGTAGCAGATAACAGTGGAGCTCGAAAATTGATGTGTATTCGAGTCATAGGAGCTGCTAGTAATCAGCGATATGCTCGTATTGGTGATGTTATTGTTGCTGTAATCAAAGACGCAGTGCCCCAAATGCCTCTAGAAAGATCCGAAGTAATTCGAGCTGTAATTGTACGTACATGTAAAGAGTTCAAATGCGAAGACGGTATAATAATACGCTATGATGACAATGCAGCGGTTATCATTGATCAAAAAGGAAATCCAAAAGGAACTCGAGTTTTTGGCGCGATCGCCGAGGAATTGAGAGAATTGAATTTTACTAAAATAGTTTCATTAGCTCCTGAAGTATTATAAATACTAGTAGGCGAGATATAGATCAAAGAAAAAATTAGTAGATTATGTCTCACGTATATGCTTTAAAATCCAAAAGTAAAAGAAAAAAAAAGAAAACATGTTGATTATAGAAAAATGAGGAGGAACCTAGAATTAGAGTCTTATGGGCAAGGACACTATTGCTGATTTACTAACCTCTATAAGAAACGCGGACATGAATAAAAAAGGAACAGTTCGAGTAGTATCTACAAATATTACCGAAAACATTGTTAAAATACTTCTACGAGAGGGTTTTATTGAAAGTGTTCGGAAACATCAGGAAAGTAACAGATATTTCTTGGTTTCAACTTTGCGACATCAAAAGAGAAAGACTAGAAAAGGAATATATAGAACTAGAACCTTTTTAAAGCGTATCAGCCGACCCGGCTTACGAATTTATGCCAACTATCAAGGAATTCCTAAAGTTTTGGGCGGAATGGGAATTGCTATTCTTTCTACTTCTCGAGGTATAATGACAGATCGAGAAGCTCGACTAAACAGAATTGGGGGAGAAGTCTTATGTTATATATGGTAATCGCCCCTCCTATAGTACTCGAATTCTATCTCGAACTTCCTATTTTTCAAATAAAAATACAACGTTTTTTTTTATTTGAAAATCAAAATAGAAAAATAGGAGAAAAAAAATATGACAGAAAAAAAAAATAGCAGAGAAAAAAAAAACCCGAGAGAAGCAAAAGTCACTTTCGAAGGTTTAGTTACGGAAGCCCTACCCAACGGAATGTTCCGCGTTCGCCTAGAGAATGACACCATCATCCTGGGCTATATTTCAGGAAAGATCCGGTCTAGTTCTATACGAATACTGATGGGGGATAGGGTCAAAATTGAAGTAAGTCGTTATGATTCAAGCAAAGGACGTATAATTTATAGACTTCCCCATAAGGATTCGAAGCGTACCGAAGACTCGAAGGATACCGAAGATTTGAAGGATACCAAAGATTCAAAGGATTAGGTTTTTCTTTTTTCTAGGGTAATAAATTCAAAGTTCCAAAATTCAAGCGAAGAGACTTATTTTTTCCCAAAGATTAGATTCATAGTTTAAGAAAGGAATAAGGAAATATGAAAATAAGAGCTTCCGTTCGTAAAATTTGTACAAAATGTCGACTGATTCGTAGGCGTGGACGAATTAGAGTCATTTGTTCCAATCCGAAGCATAAACAAAGGCAGGGGTAATCTTTCGAAAAAGAACTTTACTTTCTAAAAAGTAAAAAAAGTACCCGCGGAAACGTCCAAATTCCAAATAAAATAATTAATAATTAAAGTAAAGGATATATTTTACCCTGAAACGGATATCTTTGTATCTTTTTTTCTTTTTGTTATTTCTAACTCATATTTATGAGATAATAAAATATGACAAAAGCTATACCAAAAATTGGTTCACGTAGGAGAGTGCGTATTGGTTTGCGTAGGAATGCGCGTTTTAGTTTACGGAAAAGTGCACGTAGAATAACAAAAGGAGTTATTCATGTTCAAGCTAGTTTCAACAATACCATTATAACTGTTACAGACCCGCAAGGTCGGGTGGTTTTCTGGTCCTCCGCGGGTACTTGTGGATTCAAAAGCTCAAGAAAAGCATCACCCTATGCTGGTCAAAGAACAGCAGTAGATGCTATTCGTACAGTGGGTTTGCAACGAGCAGAAGTTATGGTAAAGGGTGCTGGTAGTGGAAGAGATGCCGCATTACGAGCCATTGCTAAAAGTGGTGTACGATTAAGTTGTATACGCGATGTAACACCTATGCCGCATAATGGATGTCGACCTCCTAAAAAAAGACGTCTGTAAAAGAATTAAAACGCTTTCAAGAGAAATAAACGATTCAATGATCAAATAATAATACTAGTCTATTATGGTTCGAGAGGAGGTAGCAGGATCCACTCAAACACTACAGTGGAAGTGTGTTGAATCAAGAGTAGATAGTAAGCGTCTTTATTATGGTCGTTTCATTTTGTCCCCGCTTAGAAAAGGTCAAGCGGATACCGTCGGTATTGCCTTGCGAAGAGCTTTACTTGGAGAAATAGAAGGAACATGTATCACACGTGCAAAATTTGGGAGCGTGCCACACGAATATTCTACAATAGCTGGTATTGAAGAATCCGTACAAGAAATTTTACTAAATTTGAAAGAAATTGTATTGAGAAGTAATCTCTATGGAGTTAGAGACGCATCAATTTGCGTCAAAGGTCCTAGATACATAACTGCTCAAGATATCATCTTACCACCTTCCGTAGAGATCGTTGATACGGCACAACCTATAGCTAACTTGACAGAGCCCATTGATTTCTGTATTGAGTTACAGATCAAGAGAGATCGCGGATATCACACGGAACTCAGAAAGAACTCTCAAGATGGAAGTTATCCCATAGATGCTGTATCCATGCCTGTTCGAAATGTGAATTATAGTATTTTTTCTTGTGGGAATGGAAATGAAAAACACGAGATACTTTTTCTAGAAATATGGACGAATGGAAGTTTAACCCCTAAGGAAGCGCTTTATGAGGCTTCTCGTAATTTGATTGATTTATTTCTTCCTTTTCTACACGCGGAGGAAGAGGGCACTAGTTTCGAAGAAAATAAAAACAGGTTTACTCCACCCCTTTTAACCTTTCAAAAAAGATTAACTAATCTAAAGAAAAACAAAAAAGGAATTCCATTGAATTGTATTTTTATTGATCAATTAGAATTGCCTTCTAGAACGTATAATTGTCTCAAAAGGGCCAATATACATACACTATTGGACCTTTTGAGTAAGACTGAAGAAGATCTTATGAGAATTGACAGTTTTCGTATGGAAGATGGAAAACAGATATGGGACACTCTAGAGAAGCATCTCCCAATCGATTTACCTAAGAATAAGTTCTCGTTTTAAATCCATTGCAATTTTTTCCTCTTCTTCTTTTTCGAGTTAGAATAAAAAGAAAAAAGAAAACAATTTTGCATCTTTGGCACAATCTATATTTTCGCGAAATGGATCATAATAAAATGGATTTTAGGTATCTAGGGAAGATTCACTTGGAAGTAACTATTTCCTAGATACCTATGCACGGTACTTCACGGTTGAATGAATCAACCTGAAAAATCCCTAAAAAAGACCTAAAGTTAAGGATTTTTCAATGGGTAATGTTGCTCCAATACCTAACCAAAGAGCTACTGCAGTACCGATTAAAAAAACGGTCGTAGCTACTGGGCGACGAAATGGATTTTGGAATTTATTGACATTCTCTAGAAAGGGTACTGTCAATAAGCCCGTTGGCACAGAAACCATTAAGAGAACGCCCAATAACTTATTGGGTACTGTACGGAGTATTTGAAAGACGGGAAAGAAGTACCACTCGGGTAATATTTCCAGAGGAGTTGCAAACGGATCCGCCGGTTCACCAATCATTGACGGCTCGAGAACCGCTAAACCTACATTACATGCAATAGTACCTAGAATTACTACTGGAAAAATATATAAAAGATCGTTGGGCCAGGCGGGTTCCCCGTAATAATTATGTCCCATCCCTTTAGCTAATTTTGCTCTTAATACAGGATCATTTAAGTCAGGTTTCTTTGTTATTGGGATAGGTGAATTCTTTAGGATCCATCCCCCAAAGGAACCGGACATGAGAATTTTTCATCATCCGGCTCGAGCAAGAATGAAAGAAAAAAGACCGTGGAAGATCCATAATAGAATAAGGTATATAATGACTCAATGACTCTAGGTAAGAAAAGCTTTATCAGATTCTCTTTTCCGAAGTTGCACCTACAACTACTTATTTTATTGAAAAGAATCTTATTCTTATGGGTAAATGCTCAATATCCAAGTTGGCTTGCAAATTTGATCATGATCAATTGCTTTGTGGATTGTCTCATGTCTCTTGATTAGTTGGTGTTTATCCCCTCAATATCGCAAGTTTCTTACGTCCAAACAAAGTATTTACTTGTTACTAATAAAAAATCAAAAAGTCTAGCCTACGTTCTTCTTTAGATACCTTCTTTTACTCCGATAGTATTGCGGATCGCAATCGATGCAAAGAAAATGAATGCATTTCCATACTATAATAAAAAAAGTAAGTGTAATAAATAGAGAATTGGATCATGTCACATGACTTATTCTATTTCTACTCTATGGGATCTTACGGAGCCTGTTCATGGATGACATGGTTGGGGTATGATCATAGAAAATATTCTCCTCAAGTGAACCAGCCTATCCTTCCTAGATAGGGGACTTACGTGTTGATTGGATGCGGAGACACCTTTGGTTGTGAATTCTAATGTGGCAGATCCAATTCTTTATCTGCATGGCCAAATCAATAATTCAAGTCACACACTCCCATAATCCGCCTTATTTTCTTTCATAAAATGAACTTCAACTATTTGTATCAAAATACTTCGGAGTTGAAGAAAAGTATCCAAATGACATGTCTTATTTTACAATAACCCATGTTTGTAGCAATGAAATACCACAACCTACCCGATATGATATATGAAAATTAGAATTATCTTTCTCTATGATATGGCTTCCCTATAAAGGACCCGAAATACCTTGCTTACGTATCATTGGAAAGTGCATTAACATAAATACGGCAGTAAGCAGAGGCAGTACAAAGGTATGTAAACTATAAAAACGAGTCAAAGTGGATTGGCCCACACTAGCACTTCCACGTAATAACTCCACTAAAGGCGATCCTATTACCGGAATCGCTTCAGGTACACCTGTCACAATTTTGACTGCCCAATAACCAATTTGATCCCAAGGCAAAGAATAACCAGTTACACCAAACGATGCAGTCAATACACCCAAAACCACACCTGTCACCCAAGTTAATTCGCGGGGTTTTTTAAATCCACCTGTGAGATACACACGAAATACGTGCAGGATCATCATTAGAACCATCATACTTGCTGACCATCGATGAACTGATCGGATTAACCAACCAAAGTTGGCCTCGGTCATTATGTATTGAACCGAGGAAAAAGCCTCTGTAACGGTTGGGCGGTAGTAAAAAGTCATAGCAAAACCGGTAGCGACTTGTACTAGAAAACAAGTAAGTGTAATTCCCCCTAAACAATAAAATATGTTGACATGAGGAGGAACATATTTACTAGTTATATCATCCGCAATTGCCTGAATCTCAAGACGTTCCTCAAACCAATCATATACTTTATTGAGATAGGTAACTAACCCGAGTCCCCCTCCGAGAACCGTATATGAAAATTTCATCTCGTACGGCTCAAGCAGAAACACACAAATTTTCAACGGATATTAGAAAAAAAAAGGTTCAAAACTTCATCAGCCACTGGATTGGGTCGATTTGCCTTGAAGATATGAAATAAGAAAAATCCAGAACTTATTCTTTGTGATGATAATGCCAAAAAATCTCAAGTTGGCTCATCTGTCTTTCTTTCTTTCCCTTATGTTGGTCATTAGAGGCTTCTTGACTTTTCTCTTCCCTATTTTGGATTTCTTTTTTTTTTTTTTTGCGTAATGCAGATTTACTCTTGTTTTACTAGTAAATAAATAAAGAAAAAATTCTAGTAGTTTTCTGATAGAAATTATCTTGTTGCGATCCTATGAATCAGTTCAATTAAAACCTTAGATTCATACTAGAGCCACGATGATTGAGTCTCAAGCTAACCAAAAGGCAAGGGTTCTTCGAATAAGAACCGCTTGATGATCATTTATTGAATCCGTGTAATAACTCGACAAAATCGAGAGAAAAAAAAGTTGTCTTTTGGGCAAACAAAATTGGAAGGAAGAAAATTTCTTTTTTTATTAAAAACTACTTGAATTTTTTTCAGTCTGGTTGCGAGGTCTGAATAGTGAGTATGAATCATAGTTCCATTTTTTTTCTTGATCCACTCTATCTATTTCGTGTTCCAGATACTAGAATAAAAAATATCCGACGAATTAGAATCATCTTGATTCTTGATAGAGATAACAGGCCCTTTCTATGTATTATCAATAGGATCCATTCTAACAAGTCACACACTCATATTCCAGAGATACCAAAACAAAAAAATTCCACGGTCGAACTACCAGAATGTCTAAAAATGTATAGCTTAAAGTAGAAAGGCTTTTTTGGATGGAAAAACAATGACTTCGTAGTTTTAGTTAGTAGAAACCTAATTCATTAAAATTCCGTCCAGTAAAACAGAAGAATTATAAATTTCTAAAATGATAGATAGGAATATCGCGAATAAAGCCATTGCGACCCCCATAAAAGGAGTAGTCCCCCAACCCGGAGCTACTTTCCCATATTCCGAATTCAAGGGTTTCAATAAACTACCTACGCGAGTTCGTCTTGGCCCAGGTCTAGAACTATCTTCAACGGTTTGTGTAGCCATAAATTCTATTTAATCATTGGTGTTGACTTTGTATACTATTCCGTTGTAGTTGTAAATACAAGATCTTTTCGTAGATCCATTGTAATCTTGAAATTCTATAAAAATGGAAACAGCAACTTTAGTCGCCATCTCCATATCTGGTTTACTTGTAAGCTTTACTGGGTATGCCTTATATACCGCGTTTGGGCAACCCTCTCAACAATTAAGAGATCCATTCGAAGAACACGGGGACTAATTGAAGTAAGAAGTCTCCCCATCTGGGAGACTTCTTACTTCAATGAAATTATTTCATTTTTTTAGTCGGAACCTTAGGTGGTTCTCGGAAGAAGATAGCGAAAAAAATTATCCCTAAAGTCGAAACTAAAAGGAACGTATAAACCAATGCTTCCATAGATTCGATCGTGGTTTATTTACAATTATAACTTCCACACCTATTCATTTGTCATTTGGGATCTTTTCCCATATAAAGATAAAGAAAGAAAAAGAGTCAAAGAAAGGATGGGAGATGTTTCCCATGTCAAATCAAAAAAGAGAGATGAAAGATACCATAGCAATGTGGTATCAGACTGCTTGTCTCCTTGTAGTTGGATCTCCAACTTTTTGGAATGTTCCAAATTCCACTTGAGCATCCAAGTCTGGATCAATACCAGCAAAAACATCTCGGAACAAGGTTCTAGCGCCATGCCAAATGTGTCCGAAAAAGAAGAGCAAAGCAAAGGTAGCATGACCAAAAGTGAACCAACCCCTTGGACTGCTGCGAAAAACACCATCCGATTTCAAAGTAGCCCGATCTAATTCAAAAATTTCCCCTAATTGGGAACGCCTCGCATATTTTTTTACAGTAGCAGGATCAGAATAACTTACTCCATTAAGTTCGCCACCATAGAACTCCACCGTTACACCTACTTGTTCAACACTATATTTGGATTCTGCTCTTCTAAAAGGAACGTCCGCTCTCACAATTCCCTCTTCATCTACCAAAACAACCGGAAATGTTTCAAAAAAAGTAGGCATACGGCGTACAAAAAGCTCGCGTCCTTCTTTATCTCTAAAGACGGGATGTCCTAACCATCCAACAGCTATTCCATCCCCGTTGTCCATTGAGCCTGCTCTGAATAATCCCCCCTTTGCCGGATTATTACCAATATAATCATAAAAGGCTAATTTTTCGGGAATTTTAGACCAAGCTTCTGATAAACTAAGATTTTCGGCTAACCCATCGCTAACTCTTCGATATATTTCTTGCTGAAAGTATCCCTGATCCCACTGATAACGAGTAGGCCCAAATAATTCGATTGGGGTAGTTGCTGACCCATACCACATAGTTCCGGCAACTACGAAAGCTGCAAAAAAAACAGCAGCGATACTACTGGAAAGTACAGTTTCAATATTGCCCATACGTAATCCTTTGTATAGACGTTGAGGCGGACGGACACTAAGATGGAATAGGCCCGCTAATATGCCCAATGTACCCGCAGCAATATGATGAGAAGCTATTCCCCCCGGAACAAAAGGATCAAAACCTTCTACACCCCACGCTGGATTTACAGCTTGTACTTTTCCAGTTAGTCCATAAGGATCGGACACCCATATCCCAGGACCATACAAACCCGTTACATGAAATGCGCCAAAGCCAAAGCAAGCCACCCCTGCAAGAAATAAATGAATTCCAAAGATCTTGGGCAAATCCAAAGAGGGTTTTCCTGTCCGCTCATCACAGAATATTTCTAGGTCCCAATATACCCAATGCCAGATAGCTGCCAAGAAACACAAGCCAGAAAACACAATATGCGCACCTGCCACACCTTCATAACTCCAAATACCCGGATTCGTTACAGTTCCTCCTGAAATACTCCAACCACCCCACGAATTGGTTATTCCTAAACGAGTCATGAAGGGAATTACGAACATACCTTGTCTCCACATTGGATCCAGAACAGGATCAGAGGGATCAAAAACCGCTAATTCATATAAAGCCATCGAGCCGGCCCAACCAGAAACTAAAGCTGTGTGCATTATATGCACCGAAAGCAATCGACCCGGATCATTCAATACAACAGTATGAACACGATACCAAGGCAAACCCATGGAAATACCCCTTTAGCAAAGAAAAATAGACACGATGTCGCTTTATTTTATCGCATTGGAAAAGACTATCTATATCCTATGTACCTAACCCCTCTAGGGGATTCTGTGTCAGAAAGCGTGAATATTTATTTCATTCCATTAAAAATAAGAAGCCAATTCTGTTCGTAAGAAGAAAGAGAAGCAGATCTATTCTATACTCGATAAGTGCCAATATGCAATGGGTAGCTTGGCCTATTTGGAAAAAACGAAGAATAGATCCCTATCCCTCTTTGTTTATCATTCCAATCACCGATTCCTTTTTCTTTATTCAATCTGTCTTACCTTCCTTATATGTATTATTTCAATCTACGTATTAATAGAATCTATAGTATTCATATAGAATAAGAAAAAAAAAATGAAGACAATAAACTGCGGATTCTTTCTTTCTCTTCCATTCTTACGTTTCCATATTAAAGTGTAGTTTTCTTACTTAAATTTAATAATATTAATCTAATATGCCCATTGGTGTTCCAAAAGTACCTTACCGGATTCCCGGAGATGAAGAAGCGACTTGGGTTGACTTATACAATGTTATGTATCGAGAAAGGACACTTTTTTTAGGTCAAGAGATTCGTTGCGAGGTCACGAATCATATTACAGGTCTCATGGTATATCTCAGTATAGAAGATGGAATTAGCGATATTTTTTTGTTTATAAACTCCCCAGGCGGGTGGCTAATCTCAGGAATGGCGATTTTTGATACGATGCAAACGGTGACACCAGATATATATACAATATGCCTCGGAATGGCTGCGTCCATGGCATCCTTCATTCTGCTTGGAGGCGAACCCACCAAGCGTATAGCATTCCCTCACGCGAGGATTATGCTTCACCAACCTGCTAGTGCTTATTATCGGGCAAGGACACCAGAATTTTTACTAGAAGTGGAAGAGTTACACAAAGTTCGCGAAATGATCACAAGGGTTTATGCCCTAAGAACAGGCAAGCCTTTTTGGGTTGTATCCGAAGACATGGAAAGGGATGTTTTTATGTCAGCAGACGAAGCCAAAGCTTATGGACTTGTCGATATTGTAGGGGATGAAATGATTGACGAGCACTGCGATACTGATCCAGTGTGGTTTCCAGAAATGTTTAAGGATTGGTAGTGGCCGGATTTCTTGTAAATTTATTTCAAACCTAAATTCAGGTTTTCTGCGATTTAATAGAAAATAGAAATACTTCATGATGATCAATCATCAGGTTAAGATCGATCTAAACCAATCCTTTTTTTTTTCTATATACATACGACATGCCAACGGTTAAACAACTTATTAGAAACGCAAGACAGCCAATACGAAATGCTAGAAAATCGCCCGCGCTTAAGGGATGTCCTCAGCGTCGAGGAACATGTGCTAGGGTGTATGTGCGACTCGTTCAGATCATGAGTTCAAACAAATAAGACAATTTTTGAAGTATCCATGATCGGTACCAATGAATAGGATAGAGCTTCTCTATCCTAGATTTCTATGGTATATGGAATTTCTGGTTTCCTTTGGTGCAAATCCAATCATCTAAATTGGAAATTAAGAAGCAATTCCCCCATTGGTAGAAAATGGTTATCCATTAAGCGGAGGAAATAGTAATAAAAAGAAAAAGGCTTATGCTCCTTTATCTTAAAAGAACGGACTAACAGGGTCAGCTACTTAGCCAACTTTCATAATTAAATGCCGTCACTGTATGGATAACTCTTATTGTGAAAAGAGCTATTTACTCTATAATGGATAGGTAGAGCCAAAGAATGTGAACTATACAAGTTCACAATACCTTTTGATGAAATGAAAGAAAGGGCTCCGGTGTATAGAGAGGGCCTCACCGTTTAAAAGGGAACCATAGAAACGATGGAACCCACTATTTTTTTGAGTATCGTTAGAATTTGTTATTTCTATGCGAAATAACTGAAGAGAATAGAATAAAAAATCGTGGTTGGGAAGGTTACAGTAGCAAAAGCCATTGGAATTAATATTTTATATATCGGAATAATTCGTTTTGTTATTAATGGGAAAAAGGATGGCTAAAAGAAGAGAAATCATTAGTTATTCATTAAGGTTAATTTGATTCAATGACCAGAGTTCCGCGAGGATATATAGCTCGGAGACGACGAACAAAAATGCGTTCATTTGCCTCAAACTTTAGAGGGGCTCATTTAAGACTTAATCGAATGATTACTCAACAAGTAAGAAGAGCTTTTGTTTCCTCTCATCGAGATAGAGGCAGGCAAAAGAGGGATTTTCGTCGTTTGTGGATCACTCGGATAAACGCAGCAACGCGGATATATAAAGTATTCGATAGTTATAGTAAATTAATACACAATCTGTACAAGAAGGAATTGATTCTTAATCGTAAAATGCTTGCACAAGTAGCTGTATCAAATCCAAATAATCTTTACACGATTTCCAATAAAATAAAGATCCTCAATTAAATGGATAAAAAAGTAATATACAGGAATAATTAAAACCGAATTCCCGGAGAGGGAACTCCGGGAAGATACAATAAATTAAGATTAAGTGGTAGGAATCAACGAGCATGTTGCAATAAATAAAAAAACTATTTATTCTTCCCCATTTTTCTTTCTTATAACAAACACAAGAATCAAAACTGGATTACTTTCTTTATATAGGTCTGGCCCTTTCGAATAAAACATCAACAATCGGAACTTAAGTTCCGATTGTTGTTTCTTAAATTCTGGTTGGAGTTTCTTAAGTTTCGATTGGAATTGAACTTTTGCGTTAATTGAGGAATATGTCTATTCTTTCTGGGTCTAGGACCAGTAATTATTGAAATTGACTGGGCTTGAAATTGCTTCTCATTCTCATAGTTACGAAATGGTAAGAAAGATAAAATACGAGCCTGTTTTATAGCAAGAGTAATTAATCGTTGTTGTTTCAAGGTTAATCTATTTATTCGTCTCGATAATATTTTTCCTTGTTCACTAATAAATCGATTAATTAAACTCATGTTTCTATAATCAATTCGATCCCCCGGGCCAATCCGAGGACGCCTACGAAAAGGTTGTTTGGATTTACGAAAAGTTTGCTTGGATTTACGAAAAGTTTGCTTGGATTTATGAAAAGTTTGCTTGGATTTATGAAAAGTTTGCTTAGATTTATGAAAAGGTTGTTTAGATGTATACATGATTTATTCTTTATTTTAAAATTTGAAAAAAAAAATGGATTTCTTTATTTTATTAATTTTGGATCCAGAAGAAGTAGTCTTTCTTTGGTCCATATATTATTTGATTCATATTATTATTTGATTCATATATAGTATATGAATACCCTCTATACATATGAAATAATATCTACCTGAAATCAAATGAATTGATTTGTATTTTGTATTCTATCTATGTTCTATATATTAAATCTGTTCTTTGGAAAGATCGAACACACGATGCTCCTATTTTTTTATTTCGTCATGAGTCGTATGCTTGCGACAATAACGACAAAATTTTTTTAATTCTAATTGTCCGGGTGTATTGTGGCGATTCTTTTGAGTACTATATCTAGAAATCCCCGTCGATTCCTCATTGGCACCTTTTCGAACACAACTGATACATTCCAAAATAACTCTGATTCTAACACCTTTCCCCTTGGCCATGAACCTCCTTTCTTTTTTGGATTGACTTAACTTAATTCTTCTACTTATTCTGTTATTCTTCTATTTTGAATCCCAAGAAGAAGAATAAAATCCATTCGAATAAAAAATTTTTAAAATTCTTAAATTAAGTAATAAAAAATAGAGAAATAATTAAAGAATACAATCCTTGTCGAATTAGCAAGGATTTTGCTTCGAAATCCTTTCATTTAAGTAGCCAGCCCAGCCTCTTTCTATGCTCTGATTTCTGAGGCCTGACTTAGCTTGGATACCGCTTTTGATTGAATTTCTGTTTTCCAAAATGGGATTTGCCGAATTTTTCATGACTCTGAGGTTCAACCCAATCCATCTTTTCTTTCTTTTTCCTTCCTATACTAAAAAAAAAAGGATTGAAAAAGGGAAAATTTGCGTCATGTCACGAAGAATTCCTCGCATAGCAATAACTAGAATTAAAAAAAAGGGAATGACAAAGCATCTGGGAATAAACGATTAATTTCTATCAATAAACCTGCTAAAGCCCCAAACCATAGAGTACTTAGCACGGGCGCTACAGAGAGATATGTTTTTATATCCCGCATTGAAAATCCTCCTTCCTTATTGGAATACATATATGATCAGATACTCTTGCCCAAGATCATTTGTATTTCTTTTGTTTAGGCGAAATTCCTAACTAAAAAAACAAAATCAATATTCTATATATAGAATGAACGAATGAACGGTATAGACGAGATTTTCCTACCCCTAAAAAAGAAAAAGATGACCCCTTCTTCCTATACATTACCAAGGAATAGTAATCTTTCTTTTATAGGTGAAATTAGATAGGATTTTAGATGTATACCATTCCTTGATTATATGAGACCAAAAAGAAGAAATGACAAGAAGGTTCTATATAGATAGAGAAAGAGAAGAAAATTACGATGTGGAAAACAAGACAGGAATTGTGTACAATGCCATTATACAACAATTTGGAAAAGGGATGTAGCGCAGCTTGGTAGCGCGTTTGTTTTGGGTACAAAATGTCACAGGTTCAAATCCTGTCATCCCTACCTATTACTTCTTTCTTCTTTATGGGCAGTAGCGAGGAGATCAATTAAAGTGGGTATAACTTGAATTTGTGGATACTATACGTACGTGAGACACGTTAGGAGTAGAAAAGGGTTTTCTTTTTGAATGAAAGCGCTCTTAGTTCAGTTCGGTAGAACGCGGGTCTCCAAAACCCGATGTCGTAGGTTCAAATCCTACAGAGCGTGATTCCATCTATCTTATGTCGAAGCAGAGTAAAATAACTTAACAAAACAAAGTTGAATTGCAACTCCAATTTGACCTCCTCTCTGGTCTGGAGGAGGTCAATCAAAAAAGAAATATTACTCAATCAAAGATCCAACTGATCCCCACGTCTGTATTGCAAATACGCAGTCACGAATAATCCCGCTAAAGTAATAGGAATTAGGCCTAAGACGATTCCAAATAGAAAAACTTCAATCATTTCGATTTGTTCGAGGGGATAAAAAAAAAGAGGTACGATCTATCCCTAAATAGTAGTCTAAATTATCCACGAATCTCAATGACCAAGAAAAGAATTGATAATTAGTGTGGAAAAGAGTCGTAGAATACCAGGAATCCAAAAGAAAGATTTTTATTTTCTGACTTATTCATTCAATTCATTTCAAATAAGACGTATCTTGTTCAAGCCAATAAATAGAGCTGGGGTTATAGTTAAAGCAGCCAGTAGAAAACCGAAATAACTAGTTATAGTAAGCATGAAAGGGTTAAATTCCATTTATTTTTTTACTACACTACATATGTTGGTAAAGCACTTACCTAAGTTATGGAAAATTCATAATTCATCGGTTATTTTAGATAATACTAAAAAACAAGATAGAGTGAGATACAGAAGTGTAAAAGAAAATCGATTCATCAGATGGGACATGAGTCTCTAATTCCGAATCAAGAGATTTGTTGTGGAATCTGTCAGTTCTTTAAAGTAATAATATTAAGAACTAGATCATCTAACCCCATTGAAAAATTAAATTGGATTTTCGGGAGAATTTTGGAATATAAGATAAATAAAGAATTGAAACAGTCGAATATTCCCCTATTCCTTCTTATTTTAACTGATTGTATTCCATATGGAATAAGAGGAGAAGAAAAGCATTCCACGACCCCCCGAGCAAGGGGCCCCTTAAAAAAAGGAAAGCTCTTCCTTGAATTTACTTTATTTTTATTCCTTTTTCGAACCCCAACCAAAGTTGATTCGAAGACGAGTCACTTCAATTATCCTTTTAAGTTCTATCTTCTGTCTTTCCCTATTTCATCTCGTAAAGTTCCACGCTTGCAGTTTAGTCAAGAAAGTTAGACCTAATCCAACAAACAAGGCAAGGATTGATTACGAATCTTGATTCTTCAAAGAATGTTTTCTTTCTCTCATAACAGATTATCCACTATTCGATTTTCTATTTATTAGATATTATATTATGCTAACCAATTAAATTCCTTAAAGGGAAAGGTTGGATTCGAAGAAAACTTTTAACTAAAAAGGGATAGATTTCGCATATACTTGTCCTTATATTGTGTCAGTATGAGAATATCTTTCCTAAATTATTTATCCAAACCTATTGATCATTAACTTGGATTTTCCCAAGATCTTGGCCGCTATTCCGAATTATTCTACTAATCCGAAGCCAATGAAAATAAGCAGGACCCCCAAAAATTGGGGGTTTTCTATTGATGCCTTGAATAACAT